TAAAAAATAAATCTTAGAAATATTTCTTTTTTAAATTTGCAGTTTAAAATTTATTAAAAAATTAAGATTTTACTATGCCTGAATATGATTACATCTATTTTAAATAAGGGGCGACAACCGTCTATCTCATTTATTGGTCAACGCAAGAGTAACTAAGGGTCATACTAAGTATGACTCACATCTACTAACTAATAAATTCGGAGAAAAAAATAGATGAGCTCATTTAGCTCAAAATCTAAACCAATTCAAATAAGCACAGATTGCCTAATAAATTCTGGCATACCTCTCCTTTATTATATAAAGATAACCGATAGACATGAGTTTGTAAAAATAAACTTTAATTTAGAGTTATGAAAAACATTTTTTCTAAAGACGTTTTTTCAATTTGGCAGAAAATTGCATTAAATTTAGAATTTATTAATGAAAAATGTATTTCAATTGAAATAGACCTTTAGAATATCTTCTTTTTTATATTTTCAAAATATATACTTATATTAATAGTTAAAAGATCTAAATTATTGGAATAATAAAAAAAATTATAAAATAAATAAATGTAATTCATTTACTTAAAATATCATAAGGAAATTCAATTGGTTTAGCCCCTAGAAAAGTTAAGAAAATAAATGAATTAATTAATATTCAAAATATGAATTTTTTAAAAATATTAAAATAAAATGAAAGTAATTTATTTTTTATAGAAAATGAAAAAGAAATAATAATTAAAATTGATATAATTAATGCAATTACTCCTCCTAACTTTCTAGGAATTGAACGTAAAATTGCATATGCAAAAAGAAAATATCATTCTGGTTGAATATGAGGGGGAGTAATTATAGGATTAGCTATAATAAAATTTTCAGCATCTATTATTTTATAAGAAAATAAAAATGTAAAAAAAGAAAATAATGAGAAGGTTAAAAATACTCCCAATAAATCTTTAATTGTAAAATAAGGATGAAAAGGAATTTTATCAATATTTATTGATGTCCCTAAGGGGTTTGAAGATCCTTTTTCATGAATAAGAATGATATGGATAAAAGTTAAGAATAATAGAATAAAAGGGAATATAAAATGAAAAGAAAAAAAACGAATTAAAGTATTATTATCAACTGAGAATCCTCCTCAAATTCAAAATGTAATTGTTTGACCAATATAAGGAATGGCTGAAATTAGATTTGTAATTACTGTTGCACCTCAAAATGATATTTGACCTCAAGGTAAAATGTATCCTAAAAATGCTGAGGCTATTAAAATAAAAGTAATTATTAATCCTGATAATCATACCTTAAAAAAAAAAAATGATGAGTAGTAAATACCTCGTGCAATATGAATATATATAAAAATAAAAAATAAGGATGCACCATTAGCATGAATTGAACGAATTAATCATCCATTATTTACATCTCGTTGAATATGAGAAATTATATTAAAAGCTGTTGTAATATCTCTTGAAAAATTTATTGCTAAAAAAATACCTGAAATAATTTGAGTTATTAAACAAACTCTTAAAAGAGATCCCATATTTCATATATATGAAATATGGGATGGAGATGGAAGATTAATAAAGGGATTTATTATTTTTAACATAAGTTAGATTTATTTTTATAGGTGAATTAATTCAATTTAAATTTTTTATTACTACTAATAAAGTAAGAATAAGGTATATTATTATTAAAATAATTGTATTTAAAAATATAAAAAAAAAAATTTTTTTTAAGTCTTGATTTACAAAATTGTTATATATATAATTAATTTTAAAGAAAAAGAATATAAAAATAATTATAATTATTTTTATATTCATTTTAATTTTTAAATTTGGACATAATCTAATTATATATAAAAAAATTATTAATATACCCCCTAAAATTAGTAAAATTAAAATTAATGAAAATATGGAATTACATGAATTTAAATAAAAAAAAATGGATATAAATAATGTAATAAAAATTACTGAAATTAACATAGTTATTGGATGGTTAAAAGAAATTATAGAAATAGATAATATTAATATTAGTTTTATATCAGACAGAAAATAATATATAGAAAGTATATAAATTTTGGAGATTTAAAGAGAAACTTTTCTTTTCTGAAGCTAAAAGGTGTACAACCAATTTTGATTTACAAAATCAATATTTTAATTTAAATTATTTTAACATATGTTAATACTTACAGTTTTTTTATATTTTATAGGAATTGTATCTTTATTTTTAAACCGATTTCATTTACTTATAATTCTTTTAAGCATTGAATTCATATATATATCTTTAATTCTTTTAATTATAATTTTATTTTCTATTATTAATTTATTAAATATTCTTATTTTTTTAATAAGAATTGTATGTGAAGCTGCTTTAGGGTTAAGACTTTTAGTTATATTAAATTTTTTTTATGGAAATGAATTACTGAATTCTTTTAATTTAATTAAATGTTAAATTTATTGTTTTCAAAAATTTTAATTTTATGTTTATTGTTTTATTTAGGTTCCTTTGAAATAATAATTATATTAATAATACTAATTATTTTTTTTTTAATTAAAATTTTAATGTCTTCAACATCTGAAAGAATTATTGAGATAATAGAATTGGATTTACTTAGAAGAATTTTAATTTTATTAAGAATTTGACTTACTTTTTTAATATTGTTAGCAAGATTAAATAATAAAATTTCATTTAATAATTTTTTTGTATTTTATGTTATTTTGATACTATTATTATTAGAATTATGTTTTTCTGTAATAAATTTACTAGTTTTTTATTTTTTTTTTGAATCTTCTTTATTCCCTATAATTATAATTATTTTTGGATGAGGGAACCAGCCTGAACGAATCCAGGCTGGTTATTACATATTAATATACACAATTTTTGGATCTTTTCCAATATTTATTATAATTTTACTATATTATAGTAGCAATTATTCTTTGGTTTATATTTATATAATATGATTAGAAAGTATAAATATAGGAATAATATTTTTATTTGTAATAGTAGGATTTTTTGTAAAAATTCCAATATTTTTTTTTCATCTTTGACTTCCAAAAGCACATGTTGAAGCTCCTATTGCTGGGTCTATAATCTTAGCTGGAGTTTTATTAAAATTAGGTATTTATGGAATTTTTCGTTTTAAAAATATAATTTTAAAGGACTTAATAAATTTTAATGAAATAATTATAACTGTATCAATTTGAGGAAGCGTAATAATTAGAATTTATTGTTTATTTCAAGTAGATGTTAAATCTTTAATTGCATATTCTTCTGTATGTCACATAGGTGTAGCTTTAAGAGGTAGATTAACATTTTACATTTATGGCTCAATAGGATCAATACTCTTAATAATCGGACATGGATTAGTAAGTTCAGGTTTATTTTGTTTAGCAAATTTAATTTATGAACGTACATTTACACGAAGAATATTAATATTAAAGGGTTTAATAAAGTTTTTTCCATCTTTAACTTTGTGATGATTTTTATTTAGAATTTTCAATATGTCAGCTCCTATAACTTTAAATATTTTTGGAGAATTTTTCTTAAGATTAAGAATTCTAAAATTTAGAATTTTTTTTTTTTTTCCTTTAATATTAATTATTTTTTTAAGAGCGTGTTATTCAATATATTTCTATAGATATTTAAATCATGGAAAAAGATGGGTAATTTGATCCATAAAATCAATTATAATTCGAGAGTATTTACTTTTATTTCTTCATTTATTTTTAATAATTTTTTGGTATATAAAGTTATATTTGTTTTGCAAATGAATTTAAATAAAGTTTAATTAGTTTTATATAAAAATTATAAATTGTGGATTTATAGATGAATTTTCATTAAACAATTTTTATTAATTGAAGATTAATATTGTTTTTAATAAGAGTTTTTTTTTTATTTATATATATGTATATATATTATTTTAATAGTATTTTTATTTTAGAATATTATTTGAATTCAATTCAAAATATAGATTTTAAGTTTTATTTTCTTTTCGATTGAATAAGAATTTTATTTAGAATTACAGTTTTAATAATTTCTTCTATAGTAATTATATATAGAAATAGTTATATAAATTTAGATAAAAATAAAAATTCTTTTTGTTTTATTGTGTTATTGTTTGTAAGTTCAATGATTATTTTAATTTTAATACCTAATATATTTATAATTATTTTAGGGTGAGATGGGTTAGGATTGGTTTCTTACTGTTTAGTAATTTATTATCAAAGAGTAAATTCATATAATTCTGGGATAATAACAGTTATTAGTAATCGAATTGGAGATGTAATAATTATTTTATCTTTAATTTTTTTTGTAAATTTTGGTTCTTTTGATTTACTATTATTTAATAGTATTGAATTAATTTGTGGAATTTTAATTTTAATTGCAGCTTTAACAAAAAGTGCTCAACTTCCTTTTTCTGCTTGACTTCCAGCAGCTATGGCTGCTCCTACTCCGGTGTCTTCTCTTGTTCATTCATCAACTTTAGTAACAGCAGGAGTTTATTTATTAATACGATTTAATTTTTTATTTAAATTAAATTTTTTTTGTTTAATTTTAATAAAAATTTCATTAATTACTATATTAATAGCAGGAATGTGTGCATTCTTCGAAAATGATTTTAAAAAAATTATTGCTTTTTCTACTTTAAGTCAATTGTCAATAATAATAATTATTATTTCTTTAAATTTAGTTGAAATAGCTTTTTTTCATTTAATTATACATGCATTTTTTAAATCTCTTTTATTTTTATGTGCAGGAATTATTATTCATTTTTTTCAAGGGGTTCAAGATATTCGAATATTAGGAAATTTTTTTAAGGTAAGACCTTTTATTTCAACTTGTATACTTATTTCTTTATTATCATTAATAGGGTTTCCTTTTATTGGAGGATTTTATTCAAAAGATTTAATTTTAGAATTTTTTTTTCTAAAAATAAATAATATATTTATATTATTTATTTTTATTATTGGATTAATATTTACATTTTTGTATTGTATACGAGTCTTGTATACAATATTTTTTAAAGGAATTAAATATTTAATTTTTATTAATTTTAAATTTGATTTTTTTATAAAATTTCCTATTTTTGTATTATCAATTTACGTTTTAATTTTAGGAAATTTAATGTCCTGAATTATTTTATCTAATTTAAATATTTTATTCATTAGGAAAATATCAAAAATTTTGATACTAATAATTATAATTTTTACTTCTTTTTTATTTTTAAAAATTAAGAATTATAAAATCAAAATCAAAAATTTTGATTTTTTTTTCAAAATTTGAAATTTATCCTTTTTAACTAGATTTATTTTTTTAAAATTAAATTATAAATTTTTATTAAATAGATTTAGAGATTGAACTTGGATAGAAAATTTAAGAATTAAATTTTTTTCTAACTATTCATTAAAAACTTATAATTTTAATTATTGAATTGAAAATTTAAATTTAAATAAAATTTTATTAGTTTTAATAATTGCAATTATATTAATTTAATTTTCTTAGTTTAATTAAAACATTACACTGAAAATGTAAAATTAAAATTTCCAATTTTTGAAAATATAACTTTTAGTGTAGAAGCACAAAAAATTTTGATTTTTTTAGAAATAATTAATTTTATTAAAGTTAGATTTTCAATAGTAAAAGTGAAGTCACATAATTTATCCTATCAAGATAATCCTTTATTCAGGCATTTTACTATGCCGGAATATGATTACATCTATTTTAAATAAGGGGCGACAACCGTCTATCTCATTTATTGGTCAACGCAAGAGTAACTAAGGGTCATACTAAGTATGACTCACATCTACTAACTAATAAATTCGGAGAAAAAAATAGATGAGCTCATTTAGCTCAAAATCTAAACCAATTCAAATAAGCACAGATTGCCTAATAAATTCTGGCATACCTCTCCTTTATTATATAAAGATAACCGATAGACATGAGTTTGTAAAAATAAAAAATATTTTAAACAAAAATAAAACTTTTATATATTTGTCAACAATAATTAGATTTGGTTAATTATAAATATATGAATATATTTTTTATGAATTTATTATAAAAAGATAATTTTCAGAAAATTAAATTTATTTAATAATAAAAAATTATTGAAATATATAAATATTTTTAGCTAAATTTGTGCCAGCAGCAGCGGTTAAACAAATAAAATTATTTATTTTTTAAAAATTTTTAAAAAAAATACTAAAAATGTGTTTTTTAAAAAAAGTGAAATTTTTTAAAAAATTATTTATTTTTTTAATTAAAAAAAATTCTTATAAAAAACTAGGATTAGATACCCTATTATTAATGAACTTTAATATTGTAAGTAAGTACATAAAATGAAAACAAAAAATCATGGCGGTATTTTAAGCTTTTCAGAGGAATTTGCTCTTTAATGGATAAAACACCCTAATCTTACTAAAATTAGTTTAAGTCAGTTTGTATACCACTATGTAAGTAATAATTTATTATTATTCCTTTAATTTTTTTTTTAAATTAAATAAAAATTAAATTAAGTCATGGTGCAGCTAAAATTTTAGTTTGAAGTGAATTACATTTTTTTTTAAAAAATTTCATTGAAATAATAATTATTAGGATTTGAAAGTAAAGATTTAATAGAATGATATTTTGAATTTAGCTCTAAAATATGTACATATCGCCCGTCACTCTTTTTTTTAAGATAAGTCGTAACAAAGTTAAAGTACCGGAAGGTGTTTTAAAAATGAAATCAATATTGATGTTTCATTTACAATGAAAATTTGTATTTTTTTTTACCATTTTTTTTAAAAAAAAATTAAAAATAAAATTTTTTATTAAATAATTAATGTAATAATAAATTTTAAATTAATTTTTTTTTTTAACTGAAAAGGTTTTTTATTTTTTTAAAAAAAGTAATTTTATTAAAAATATACCTTTGGCATAAGGGGATTTTAAAAAAAAGTAAAAATTTATTTTTCTCGAAATAAATAGATCTAGATTAATTTAAAATTGATTTGTTTTAAAAAATTAAATAATATTAATATAGAAGTGAAATTCTTTTCAAAATTTATTATAACTAGTTTTTAAAAAAATGATTGAAAAACATCCTTTAAATTGTTTTAATATTAAAATATAATAAAGGATAAATTTATTGGGATAAGCTAATAAATTTCTCTTAAATCAATTTTAATTTTTTCTAAAAAAGAAATAAAATTTTTCTTTTTATTTTTATAAGTAATTATAGTATGAAGAAATAAAATTAAGTATTTTAATCAATAAAATTAATACAAATTTTGTGAAAAAATGAAATTATTAGTATAATTAATAACTTAACAATAATGAAATTGTTATATATATATATATATATATTTGTATTTATATACATATTAAATATAAGATTAATGAACTAGGCAAAAAATTTTTTTGACTGTTTAATAAAAACATTTCATTTAGAAATTCAATAAATGTAAATCCTGCTCAATGAAATTTTAAATTGCTGTAGTATTTTGACTATACAAAGGTATTGTAATAAGATTTTAATTGAATGCTAAAAGAATGGAATTACAAAAAATATCTTTATTAATCTTAAAAATTGAAATTAATTTTATTTGTGAAGAAGCAATAATAAAAATTATTGACAAGAAGACCCTAAGAATTTAATAAATTTAAATTTATGTATTACAATGAGTTTAAATTTTTAATTGGGGCGATTGAAAAATATTAATAACTTTTTAATTAAAAAATAAAATGAACCATTATTAATGGAAAAATGAAAAAATACTCTAGGGATAACAGCGTAATAATTTTTAATAGTTCATATAGACAAAATAGTTTGCGACCTCGATGTTGGATTAGGATTCTTTTTTAATGAAGAAGTTAAAAAAAGAAGTTTGTTCAACTTTTAAATTCCTACATGATCTGAGTTTAGACCGATGAGAATCAGGTTGGTTTCTATCTTAATTTTTAATATAAAAAATGTGTTAGTACGAAAGGAATTCATATTTTAAAATTTTTAAATTATAATTATAGATATTTTTTATTGCATCAATTTTTGGAATTGATTAAAGTGGCAGAAAATGTAAGGAATTTAAGCTTCCTTTATGAAAATAAATTTCCTTTAATAATTTTAAATTTTTTAATATTTTCCTTTCTTATTATTATAGTTTTATTAAGAGTAGCATTTTTTACTTTATTAGAGCGGAAAGTTATAGGATATTCTCAATTTCGTAAAGGACCAAATAAAACTATAATTCTTGGCGTTCTTCAACCTATTAGAGATGCATTAAAACTTTTTAGAAAAGAAATAAATTCTATATTATATATAAATATAATTATTTATTTAATTTCTCCCATTTTAAGTATTTCTATAATAATATTAATATGAATAATTTTTTATTATAATAGAGGTATAATAAAAATAAATCTAACACTAATTTTTTTTTTATGTATTTCAAGAATTAGAAGATATTCAATTTTACTAGGAGGATGAGCTTCTAATTCTAAATATTCTTTAATTGGAGCATACCGAGGATTTGCACAAATTATTTCTTATGAAGTAAGAATAGCAATACTTATAATTAGTTTAACTTTAATTTGTGAAAGGTTTTCAATTAAAAATTTATTTTTATTTCAAGAAAATTTTCAGTTTATTTTTTCATTTACAATAATTTTTATTGTATGAATAATTATTTTATTAGCAGAAATAAATCGAACTCCATTTGATTTTTCAGAAAGAGAATCTGAATTAGTATCAGGTTTTAATATTGAATATGGCTCATGATTATTTGCATTTATTTTTATATCTGAATATGGGATAATAATTATTATTAGAATATTAACAAATTATATATTTTTTGGTATATTAGTTATAAATAATTTTTTTACATTGAAAATTATAATTTTATTAATTATTATTCGAAGAACATTTGTGCGAATGCGATATGACAAATTGATAATAATAGCTTGAAAATCTATTCTTCCGAGAGTAATTTTTTTTTTATTTATCATTATATATATATATATATATATAATTTACTTTTATTGCATCAATTTTTGGAATTAATTTAAATCTGTATGAATTTTAACAATGAAAATGTTAAGTGTTAACAATTACACTATTTAAATAAAATAAAAGATTAAAATGGTTTTCCATATTTTTAGGTTAGAAGCCTAAATTTAAGTTTAATCTAATAGGAATATTACAATTAATTCATTAACAGTGAATAGCCTCTTTTTGGCTTCTATTAAAAAATAGAATTAATTTCTAAATTCAGGCCGAAACTGAATGCAATTAAATATCGCTTTATTTTAAAATTTTAATTTTTTCAGAAAAGGAAGTATTCAATTTCTAATTGCAATTTAGATTTTATTAATTTTAAATACTTTTCTATTTTAATCAATCAATTATACCCTTTTTTCATTCTAATAAAAGTCCAAAAAGAATAATTAAATTAATAAAAATAAAAGATAAAATTAAAGAAAAATTTTTATTAATTAATAAAAAAGGAAATGGTAAAATAATTACAATTTCAATATCAAATACTAAAAATACAATGCCAATAAAAAAAAACTTTAATGAAAATGGAATTCGGGATAATGAAAAAGGATCAAAACCGCATTCGAAAGGAGACAATTTTTCTTTTGAATAATTATTATTATAATTTAAAATTTTAAAAAATAAAAAAATTGCAATTAAAATTATTGGAATAATTATTAAAAATAAAAAAATTGTTTAATTTAATTAAAAACTTTTTAATTGGAAATTAAATATACTAAAATTATATTAATTAAACAATATACTCATCAATATATAAATGTAAATAAAAATAATCATACAACATCTACAAAATGTCAATACCAAGCAGATGCTTCAAATCCAAAATAATGATTATTTGAAATTAAATTGCTTTTAATTCGAAAAAAAGATACTAAAAGAAAAATAGATCCAATAATAACATGAATTCCATGAAAACCAGTAGTTAAAAAAAATGAAGAACCAAAAATTCCATCACTTATAGAAAATTGAGCTTGGTAATACTCAAATGCTTGAAATAATGTAAATAGTAAACCTAATAAAATAGTAGTTACTAATGATAACAACGATGAATTATAATTATCATTTATAATTGCATAATGAGTCCAAGTTACTGAAATTCCAGAAGAAATTAAAATTATAGAATTTAATAACGGAACTTCAAAAGGGTTAAATGGTATAATAATAGATGGAGGTCATTGTCTTCCAATTTCAATAGATGGAGATAAACTTCTATGAAAAAAAGCTCAAAAAAAAGAAGTAAAAAAAAAAACTTCAGATAAAATAAATAATAATATTCCTATTTTTAATCCATTAACTACAAGTGAAGTATGATTTCCTTGAAAAGATGCTTCTCGTGAAACATCACGAAATCATTGAAAAGCTGATAAAATTAAAATTAATAATGAAATTATAATTAAAGTATTATTATAGTAATTAAAATAAAATACAAAACCAATAGTTAATGAAAATGCTGAAATTGATCTTGTAATAGGTCAAGGACTTTTTTCTACTAAATGAAAAGGATGAAATATCATAGGTTAAATTTCATTTAAATAAAGGGTAATTAAAATTACAAATACAATTCTTTGAATAATAGCAACAGCAGTTTCTAAAATTAATAAAACTATTATAATTAACATTAAAAAAAAAAAAATAGAAATTTTTATTATTATTGATGATAATAAATGAATTAAAAGATGACCTCTAATTATATTAGCTGTTAGGCGAATTGACAATGTAATAGGACGAATTAAATTTCTTACAGTTTCAATAACAACTATGAAAAAACTTAATATAATAGGTGAACCTAAAGGCACTAAATGAAATATTAACTTATTGAATTTATTAACTAACATAAAAATTATAAAGGATATTCAAAAAGGAAATGAATAAAATATAGAAAAAATTAAATGTCTTGATGGTGTAAAAACAAAAGGAAAAAGTCCTAAAAAGTTACTAAATAAAATTATAATAAAAATTATTGTAAAAAAAAAAATGTTTTTTTTTTTAAAGTAAAATAAGTTATTTTTAATTTCTTGAAAAAATTTTAAAAAAAGAATTTTTCAAGAAATTAAAAATAAAGATGAAGATATTCAAAAAGGAAATGGTAAAATAATAATTCATATTATTAAGGAGTATCAATTTCATCTGAAATAAATAGAAGTTGATGGGTCAAAAATTGAAAAAAGGTTATTTATCATTTAATTGATAAAATGTATATGTATGGTTTAATAATATTTTTATGTATTTTTATTTTTTTAATATTAAAAAAATAAAAAATAACAATTATAGTAATTATTATTAATAATATTAATATTGTTAATAAAATTCAATTTATTGGGAAAATTTGAGGAATTAAAAATCACTTTTTGTAATTAAAGAATGACATTCTTTTGTTATAAATTTAACTAGATTTTTTCATTGAAAGTTATTTAACTATAAATTGGTTTAAGAGACCATTGCTTAAATTTCAGCCATTCAATGTATTTTAAATTAATGAATTTAATGAAATTTTTTAAATTTGTAATTTCTATAGAAATTGGTATAAATCTATGATTTGCCCCACAAATTTCAGAACATTGACCAAAAAACAGTCCTGGTCGATTGGCTATTGAAAATGTTTGATTAAGACGCCCCGGAATTGCATCTATTTTTATACCTAATGAAGGTACAGTTCAGGAATGAATTACATCAGCTGATGTAATTAGTATTTTAATATTGGTGTTAATAGGTAATAGTATGTTATTATCAGTTTCAAGAAGACGAAATGAATTATTATGTATTTCATAATCAGGAAGTATGAAAGAATCAAATTCTTTATTGAAATCTGAATATTCATATGATCAATATCATTGATGTCCAATAATTTTAATTGTAATTTGAGAGAAAAAAATTTCATCAGTTAAGTACAAAAGATGAAGAGATGGAAGAGCAATAAAAATTAAAGTTATTGCTGGGATAATTGTCCAAATAATTTCAATATCTTGACCTTCTAATATTGATTGTCTTGTAAATGAGTTTATAATAATATTAAGAATTATATATATAGTGATTGTAATAATTGTAATAATAATTATTATTGAATGATCATGGAAAAATACTATTTGCTCTATAATTGGTGAATTTATATCAGAAAACGATATTTGAGATCAAGTTATCATTAGTTTATTTAATAATAATGTTGTTTTGATTAAAGGTGTGTTCTGAAGGGGGGAAATTTATTATTCATTCAATTGAAGAAGAAGTTGAAGTTGATATAATAATAATTTTTTTATTAATAATTGATAAATAAATAATAATAATTATTATTACTACTCCAATTAACGAAATGATTGACCCAATTGATGAGAGAAGATTTCAAGAATAAAAAAAATCTGGATAATCGGAATACCGTCGAGGTATTCCTCTTAGGCCTAAAAGATGTTGAGGAAAAAAGGTTATATTTACTCCAATAAAAGTTAAAATAAATTGTCTTTTAGTAAGAATTGAATTGAAATTTATACCAAATATTAACGGAAATCAGTGAATAATTGCCCCTATAATTGCAAATACTGCTCCTATTGAGAGTACATAATGAAAATGAGCTACTACATAATATGTATCATGAAGAACAATGTCAATAGATGAATTAGCTAATATAATTCCAGTTAATCCCCCTATTGTAAATAAAAAAATAAATCCTAAACTTCATAAAATTTGTGAATTAAATTTTAATTTAGTTCCATGAAGAGTTGCTAATCAACTAAAAATTTTAATTCCTGTTGGGATTGCAATAATTATTGTAGCTGATGTAAAATAAGCACGGGTATCAACATCTATACCTACAGTAAATATGTGATGTGCTCACACAATAAAACCTAAAAGTCCAATTGCTAATATAGCATAAATTATACCTAAATTTCCAAAAGGTTCTTTTTTTCCTGTATGGAAACAAATTATATGGGAAATTATTCCAAACCCAGGAAGAATTAAAATGTATACTTCGGGATGCCCGAAAAATCAAAATAAATGTTGATACAAAATAGGATCTCCTCCCCCTGAAGGGTCAAAAAATGAAGTATTAAAATTTCGATCTGTCAATAATATTGTAATTGCACCGGCAAGAACAGGTAATGATAAAAGAAGAAGAATTGTAGTAATAAATACTGATCAGACAAAAAGAGGTATGCGCTCTAAAGATATTCCTGAGGAACGTATGTTAATAATAGTAGTAATAAAGTTGATTGATCCTAAAATTGATGATGCTCCTGCTAAATGTAAAGAAAAAATTGCTATGTCTACTGAAGGACCATAGTGAGAAAGATTTGATGAAAGAGGAGGATAAACAGTTCACCCAGTTCCTGCTCCTGATTCAATTAATGAAGAGTTAATAAGAAGGCATAATGAGGGTGGAAGTAATCAAAATCTTATATTGTTTATTCGAGGAAATGCTATATCTGGTGCTCCTAATATTATTGGGATTAGCCAATTTCCAAATCCTCCAATTATTAAGGGTATAACTATAAAAAAAATTATAATAAATGCATGTGCTGTTACAATTACATTATAAATTTGCTCATTTCCAATTAATGAACCTGGTTGTCTTAGTTCTATTCGAATTAAAATTCTTATTGATAATCCAACTATTCCTGACCATCTTCCAAAAATTAAATATATTGTTCCAATGTCTTTATGATTAGTAGAGAATATTCATCGCGGTAAAATGACTGAATTTTTAGGTGATAAATTGTAAATTTATTTATGGAAAAAAATTCCTTTTGCTAAGATTTATTAAAAATGTTTTTTACTTTGAAGGTAAATAGTTTGAAATTAACTTAAAATCTTTTTAGAAAATTATAAGATTTAATAAAAATAAGATAAGAAATATATTTAAGTTTAAAAAGAAATTTTTTAAAATTATTTTAAAAGAAGTAATTTTGAATTTAATTAAATTAATAATAAAATATGGTTGAATTAAGTTTAAATAAAAAAAAATATTGATTATTGAAGAAATAATTAAAATAATAATTGAAAAATTAAAATTGTTTAAAAAAATAAAAATTGAAATAATTTTCAAGAAAAATCCTATAAAAGGTGGTATTCCACCTAATGATATTATTATTGTAATTAATGAAATTTTATTTCATGAATTTATATTTGAATTTCTAAAATTAGAAATCGAATTAAATTTTAGTATTTTTATTAATTTAGTAATTTTGAAAATTAAAAATGTGTATACTATTAAGTATAAAAATCAAAATTTTCTTTTTATTAAAAAAAGTATGATTATTCATCCTTGATGAGAAATGGAAGAAAAAATTAATATTTTTTTAATTATTTTGGAATTTAAGGCTAATATAGATCTTATAATAGAAGAAATTAAAGCAAATACTTTTAAATAAGGATGGTTAAATTTAGATAAAATATACATAGGAATAAATTTTTGAAAAGATAAAATTAAAAAAAGTGAATCAAAATTTAATATTTCTCTAATTGAAATTATTCAAAAATGAAATGGAATAATCGCTAATTTAATTATTATTGAAATAATAATTAATATTTTCATTGTATTAACAAATACAAATATTAAAGCTCTTATTATAAAAATAGTAGATGAAAAAGATTGAATTACAAAATAAGTAATTATTGAATTTGAATCTGTTATTTTTTTTTTGTTTAAAAAAGGAATGAAAAATAACAGATTTATTTCTATTATAAGTCAATAAATAAATCATGAGTTACAAGAGATTGAAATTAAGATTGTAATTAAAATTATTCATTTTATTAAAATTTTAAAAAAAATTAATAAAGGATAATTCATTTTTGGGGTATGAACCCACTAGCTTAATTTTAGCTTACTTTATT